TTAATATATCCACATCTTGAGTTAAAGGAATTCCTAAGAATCCAACGAACAAAGTAAATATAATTAATATAAGTATTGGGAATAACATCGTATTATCCGATTCATAAGGATACAAAGAAGTCTTGGTATTGCCAAAATTCGGAATAGAAAGAAGGGGTGGGGTCATTTTTCTTACATTCTCATCAATTTTATATACTCTATTTGAAAAAAAAGAAGGACCTCCATTCTTATTTAATAAAGTTACCAAACGAAAGTTTTTGTTACTTATTTTTGAACCTTCTTTACCCCATAGCGATATTGAATATAAGGGGGTATTTCTTTTTCCACTGTAATTTTGAAAATTAACGTTTAAATGTCCTTCAAAAGTAAGTAAATAAATCCGACACATATAAAATGCCGTTAATCCCGCCGTAGACCAAGCTATTATTGCAAAAATAGGTGAATACAACCAACTATCATTAAGAATTTCATCTTTGGACCAAAAACAAGCAAGGGGTGGAATACCGCAAAGAGAAAGTGTACCTAATAAAAAAGAATTTTTTGTAATTGGTACATGTTTTGTTAAACCTCCCATAAGCACCATATTCTGACTTTTTTTTGGACAATACCCAACAAGAGTTTCCATTGAATGAATAACGGATCCCGATCCTAAGAACAATAATGCTTTAGAATAAGCATGAGTAATCAAATGAAATAAAGCACTGCGATAAGACCCCATACCTAAAGCTAACATCATATAACCCAATTGAGACATTGTGGAATAGGCTAAACCCCTCTTAATATCTTTTTGAGCAAGAGCTAAAGTAGCTCCTAAAAAAACTGTTATTATCCCTATCAAAGAGATAAAATTCATTATGTGGGGTATGACTATGAAAAGAGGCATAAGTCGGGCTACAAGAAAAATGCCCGCTGCTACCATCGTAGCAGCATGTATAAGGGCCGAAATAGGAGTCGGCCCTTCCATCGCATCAGGTAACCATACATGAAGAGGAAATTGTGCAGATTTAGCAATCGCACCGGCAAATAAAAGAACAGCGCACAAGGTAACAAATAAAAAATCGACCTCATTATTAGAAATCAAGTTATTGAATATTTGGAATAAATCACGAAATTCAAAACTCCCCGTTACCCAATAAAACCCTAAAATGCCTAATAATAAACCAAAATCGCCAACACGATTAGTTACAAAGGCTTTTTGACAAGCCTTTGCTGCAACAGGTCGTGTGAACCAAAATCCTATTAATAGATACGAACACATTCCAACTAATTCCCAAAAAATATAAATTTGTATCAAATTTGAACTAGTAACTAATCCCAACATAGAAGTACTGAAAAAACTCATATAAGCAAAAAATCTCAAATAACCGTGATCATGAGACATATAATTATCACTATAAATAAGAACCAAAATTCCAACAGTAGTGATTAGTATTGACATAATAGAAGTAAGTGGATCGATCAAGTATCCGAATTCTAACGAAAAATCATTATTAATAATCCAAGACCATACATATTGATAGACAGAACTACTATTTATTTGCTGAATAGAAAGATTCATGGAAAAAATCATGACTATACTTAACAATAAAACGCTCTGAAAAGCCCACATACGGCGAAGACTTTTTGTTGCCGTCGGAAAAAGAAGAAGTCCCAACCCTATTAACATAGGAACCGGAAGTGGAAGAAAAGGTATTATCCACGCATATTGATATGTCTGTTCCATAAAAAAAGTTTTTTATTCTTAATTAATTGTTTCCGATTCACCGGATCTTACCTTTCGAAAAAGTCAATAAAAAATCAAGATATGCACTAACTGATTTAAGATTTATATTTATTTATATATATTAGTATTTATATTTATTTATTATTATTTTATTTATTAATATTATATTAATTAATAATTAAATATTCTGAGTCTTTTCAAAACCATTCAAATATTCAAAAAAGAAGTTACAGTTGGTCAAATGATATGACCAAGTGACATATAAAAAAACGAACACTTATAATAGGATAGGAATAATAGGATAGGAAAATAAAAATATAATAATTTATCGTAATCGTAATTTATATTCATAGAGCAAGGATAAAAATTTAGCCTAAAAAGAATACTTGATGCTAATACGAATTATAAGATTAACTAAGGTCATCGGTCTAATGAAAAAAACTCTTGATTTTAGTTAGTTTATTTCAATTCATTAACTAATTTTCAATTAATTAACTAATTCATTATGGGATTGATTGTTTTCCATTTCAATCAAACCAATTTATTAGTAAAGTTTAGAAAAATATGGAACTAAAATGAACTTTTTAGCGAGAAAGGATCAAAAAGGACTGAGATCCTTTGTTTATCAAACCACGTATCTTTTAACAGATTTATTACAAGTCTCATTCGAATTTTAAAATTGAATTTTCTAGTTTGACTATTAAATTATTAGTCAAAAGTACAATCCTGATATTTTATAAATCAAGTATAGAATGCCGAAAATAAAGGTCTTTTATATATATTTTTTTTTTTATTAAGTTTGATTTGATTTCTATGACATGCAGATTCTAAAGATATAACTTTGAGAGATAAACAACGCGAACTAATAGTTCCAAACCAAAAAATTTTGGTTTTACGGAATATTTTGTTATTTCGAGTCATTTTTGATCCAGTTTTCGTGGATCTTTGACATATCTATATTTCTTTTTTATGAAGAGAATATTATATTATTTAGAGAAAAAATAGATAATGAATAAGAATAATATAATAATAGAACAATAGAAATAGATGTCTTTCACATCCAACTATAACAATGAGTAATTTTAAATGGCAGTTCCAAAAAAACGTACTTCGATATCAAAAAAGCGTATTCGTAAAAATATTTGGAAAATGAAAGGATATTGGGCATCGTTAAAAGCTTTGTCATTAGGGAAATCTCTTTCTACCGGGAATTCAAAAAGTTTTTTTGTACGACAAACAAATAAGTCCTAAAATATTGGAATAATCGAAATGCATTTGATTCAAAAAATTGGATCAGTAATTTGTTAATATAAAATCAATTCATATTAATATTTAATTTAATATTATATTAAAAATCAAAGTTCATATTAATATTAAATATTATATTAATATGAAATAAAATCTTAATGTTAGGTCTAAAAAATTCTTCTATTTTCTGGATTCTAAATCTAAAAAAAATATATACAATTTTTTATTTTTTTGTTTTCACTCATATTTTGGTGGTGGGGAGTCTTTTTTTCCCCATCGCCCTTTACAATTCCAATAAATAAAATTTTTTATCTTTTTCGGGAAGGGCAGATTGTTGAAACTAATGGATTCCATGTTAAAAACTAACTTCTTAATTTATTGCATTTACCATATGTAATGGATTTACCATATATCTCCAATTTTCAGATCATTTTCAGATCATCAATATAATATAAATAAACAAGAGTTCGATTTTAGAATCGCATAAACTACGTAAAAAGCCCTAAGATAAATGGACACTTAAAGTAAAAAAAAAAATGAAACTAACAAATCTTCAATTTGATTGAATTGACTTGTTCAATCTCGACTATTGAATATAAATAGGCTATTATGAATTCGAGCAAGCCGCTATGGTGAAATCGGTAGACACGCTGCTCTTAGGAAGCAGTGCTAGAGCATCTCGGTTCGAGTCCGAGTGGCGGCATGCCATCTTCTAAACGAGATCGAATAGATCCTATAATAAAAATAAATAAAATTCCCAATAATTCATATTAATATGGGGGATCCCCACCTTTTTCTTTTTTATGATATTTTCAACTTTAGAGCATATATTAACTCATATTTCCTTTTCTATTGTTTCAATTGTGATTACAATTCATTTGATAACCTTATTGGGCAATGAAATCATAAAACCATATGATTCGTCAGAAAAGGGGATGCTAGCTACTTTTTTATGTCTAACAGGATTATTAATAACTCGTTGGATTTTTTCGGGCCATTTCCCACTAAGTGATTTATATGAATCATTAATTTTTCTTTCATGGAGTTTCTCCCTTATTCATATAGTGCCCTATTTTAAAAAACGAAAAAATTATTTAACCACAATAACTGCCTCAAGTACTATTTTTACCCAAGGCTTTGCTACGTCGGGTCTTTTAAATGAAATACATAAACCCACAATATTAATACCCGCTCTACAATCGGAGTGGTTAATAATGCACGTAAGTATGATGATATTGAGCTATGCAGCTCTTCTTTGTGGATCATTATTATCAGTAGCACTTCTTGTCATTACATTTAGAAAGATTTTTTATAGTTCTAAAAGTAATAATTTATTAAAATTAAACGAATCTTTTTCATTTGGTGAAATCCAATACAATAATGAAAGAAACAATATTTTTAAAAAAACCTCTTTTTTTTATGCTAAGAATTATTACAAGGCCCAATTGATTCAACAATTAGATTATTGGAGTTATCGTGTGATTAGCCTAGGATTTATCTTTTTAACCATAGGGATTCTTTCAGGAGCAGTATGGGCCAATGAAGCATGGGGATCATATTGGAGTTGGGATCCAAAGGAAACTTGGGCTTTTATTACGTGGATCGTATTCGCAATTTATTTGCATACTCGAACAAATAAAAATTTGCAGGGGACAAATTCCGCAATTGTGGCGACTCTAGGCTTTCTTATAATTTGGATATGCTATTTTGGGGTCAATCTATTAGGAATCGGGCTACATAGTTATGGTTCATTTACGTTAACCTCTAGTTAAATAAAAGAAAAGTTATTACGAATACAAACAGAGTGCAATATATATAGTGTATATAAAACACATTGTGTCAACCGGCGAGAACCGCGTGAATCACTACACTACTTGATTCACGCGGTTCTCGCAAAGACCAAGTATGTTGGATGAAAATTTAAATTCATATTTTGTTTTTACTTTATTTAAAATTTAAGAGAATCAAAATCCTTCTTTTTTTTTTTCATTATCCAACCGACTCTTAAAAATCATAGGAGTTTTTTCTT